AATGAATTGCCTGATAAAAAGGATTACCTTGATAGGGTAAATCATAAAGATTTAATGCTTTATTCATTATTATATTTAATAGAATTAAACTATTTCTAAAAGTATCAAAAACTTTTGTGCATCATACACTAAAATATATAAAAAGATAAGCTAATTAAGCTATTGGGTTCATACCCCACTTATAAAGGTTATAATCCTTTTCTTTTTAATCAAAAAAATTTCTAATAATATTTTCTTAATTATATTAATTTTTGGGTCATTAGTTACTATTTCATCTAATTCTTGACTTGGCGCTTGAATAGGGTTAGAAATCAATTTACTTTCATTTATCCCCCTAATAAATGAAGGTAAAAAAAATTTAATAACCTCTGAAAGAAGCCTAAAATATTTTTTAACTCAAGCTTTTGCTTCTTCAATTTTATTATTTGCTATCATTTTAATAATAATATCATTTAATTTAAATTGAATTAATAATAATTTTTATGAATTATTAATTTTATCAACATTATTGTTAAAAAATGGAGCTGCTCCTTTTCATTTTTGATTTCCTGGAGTTATAGAAGGATTAAGCTGAATTAATAGTTTAATTCTTATAACCTGACAAAAAATTGCTCCTTTAATACTAATTTCTTATAATATTAATTACAATTTTTTTTTAGTTGCTATTATTTTATCAATAATTATTGGAGCATTAGGAGGATTAAATCAAACATCATTACGTAAATTAATAGCTTTTTCTTCCATTAATCATTTAGGTTGAATATTAATAGCAATAATAAATAATGAACTGCTGTGATTAATTTATTTTATTTTTTATTTTTTTTTATCAATATCCATTGTTTTACTTTTTAATAATTTGAAATTATTTCATTTTAATCAAATTTTTAATTTATCTCTAATAAATCCTGTAATTAAATTTTTTTTATTCTTAAATTTACTTTCATTAGGAGGATTACCTCCATTTTTAGGATTTTTACCTAAATGACTAGTTATTCAAAATTTAGTAGAAACCCATCAATTATTTTTATTGTTTATTTCCGTTTGTTTAACATTAATCACTTTATATTATTATTTGCGAATATCTTATAGTATTTACATATTGAATTTTAATAAAAATTCTTGAATATTAACAAACAACTTTAATAATAAAAACATAATTTTTATTTTAACTATAAATTTTTTTTCTATTATAGGATTAATAATTATTTCATTAGTTTACTTAATTTTATAATAAGAATTTAAGTTAACTAAACTAATAGCCTTCAAAGCTGAAAATACTTGTATCACTCTTTTAATTCTTAAACTTTAATAATTAAAAAATTATTCCTTCAGAATTGCAGTCTAATATCATTATTGAATATAAAGTTTGATTAAAAAGAATTATTCTTATATATAAATTTACAATTTATCGCCTAAACTTCAGCCATTTAATCGCGACAATGGCTATTTTCTACAAATCATAAAGATATTGGAACATTATATTTCATTTTTGGAGCTTGAGCTGGAATAATTGGTACTTCATTAAGTATTCTTATTCGTGCAGAATTAAGTCAACCTGGAGTATTTATTGGAAATGATCAAATTTATAATGTTATTGTAACTGCACATGCTTTTATTATGATTTTTTTTATAGTTATGCCTATTATAATTGGAGGATTTGGAAATTGATTAGTTCCTTTAATATTAGGAGCTCCTGATATAGCTTTTCCTCGAATAAATAATATAAGTTTTTGAATACTACCTCCTTCATTGACACTACTACTTTCAAGTAGTATAGTAGAAAATGGAGCTGGAACTGGATGAACAGTATATCCCCCTCTTTCATCTGGAACAGCCCATGCTGGAGCTTCAGTAGACTTAGCTATTTTTTCTTTACATTTAGCTGGAATTTCATCAATTTTAGGTGCAGTAAACTTTATTACAACAGTAATTAATATACGATCTTCAGGAATTACTCTTGATCGAATACCCCTATTTGTTTGATCAGTAGTAATTACTGCTGTTCTTTTACTCCTTTCTTTACCTGTATTAGCTGGAGCCATTACTATACTATTAACTGATCGAAATTTAAATACTTCATTTTTTGACCCAATTGGAGGAGGAGATCCAATTTTATATCAACATCTATTTTGATTCTTTGGACACCCAGAAGTTTATATTTTAATTCTACCTGGATTTGGAATAATTTCTCATATTATTACTCAAGAAAGTGGTAAAAAGGAAACATTTGGAACATTAGGAATAATTTATGCTATATTAGCAATTGGATTATTAGGATTTATTGTATGAGCTCACCATATATTTACAGTTGGTATAGACGTAGATACTCGAGCTTATTTTACATCAGCTACAATAATTATTGCTGTACCTACAGGTATTAAAATTTTTAGTTGATTAGCTACTCTACATGGGACACAATTAAATTATACTCCTGCATTATTATGATCATTAGGATTTGTATTTTTATTTACTGTTGGAGGTTTAACTGGAGTTGTACTAGCTAATTCATCTATTGATATTGTTTTACATGACACTTATTATGTAGTAGCTCACTTTCACTATGTATTATCAATAGGAGCTGTATTTGCTATTATAGCAGGATTTGTTCATTGATATCCATTATTAACTGGATTAGTAATAAATCCCACATGACTAAAAATTCAATTTACTATTATATTTATTGGAGTAAATTTAACATTTTTTCCTCAACATTTTTTAGGATTAGCTGGAATACCTCGACGATACTCTGATTTTCCTGATAGTTATTTAACATGAAATATTGTATCATCTTTAGGAAGAACTATTTCATTATTTGGAATTGTATTCTTTTTATTTATTATTTGAGAAAGTATAATTTCTCAACGAACTCCTTCATTCCCAATACAATTATCATCATCAATTGAATGATATCACACTCTTCCCCCTGCAGAACATACTTATGCAGAACTTCCATTATTATCATCTAATTTCTAATATGGCAGATTAGTGCGATGAATTTAAGCTTCATATATAAAGAATTTTATCTTTTGTTAGAATACAAATGGCAACCTGAGCAAATTTAGGATTACAAGATAGTTCTTCCCCATTAATAGAACAATTAAATTTTTTTCATGATCACACAGTTTTAATTTTAATTATAATTACAGTATTAATTTCATATGTAATATTTATATTAGCTTTCAATAAATTTACTAATCGCTATTTATTACATGGACAAACTATTGAAATTATTTGAACAATTCTACCAGCAATTATTTTAATATTTATTGCTTTTCCTTCATTACGTTTATTATATTTATTAGATGAAATTAATTCACCTTTAATTACTTTAAAGGCAATTGGTCATCAATGATATTGAAGTTATGAATATTCTAACTTTATAAATTTAGAATTTGATTCATATATAATTCCTACAAATGAATTAGATATAAATGGATTCCGATTATTAGATGTAGATAATCGAATTATTTTACCTTTAAATAATCAAATTCGAATTTTAGTAACTGCAACTGATGTTCTTCATTCATGAACAGTCCCTTCATTAGGTGTAAAAATTGATGCTACACCAGGACGATTAAATCAAACTAATTTTTTAATTAATCAATCTGGACTTTTTTTTGGGCAATGTTCCGAAATTTGTGGAGCTAATCATAGTTTTATACCTATTGTTATTGAAAGAATTCCAATAAATTATTTTATTAAATGAGTTTCTTCTCAATTAAATTCATTAGATGACTGAAAGCAAGTACTGGTCTCTTAAACCATTATATAGTAAATTAGCACTTACTTCTAATGATTTTAAAATTAAAAAATTAGTTTAGCCCAAAACATTAGTATGTCAAACTGAAAACATTAGACTTTCTAATATTTTTTAATCCCACAAATAGCACCTATTAGATGATTAACTCTATTTTTAGTTTTTTCTATTACATTAGTAATTTTTAATATTAAAAATTATTTTTGTGTTTCATATTCATCAAATCAAACAGCCCAAAATATCAATATTAAATCTTTTAAAATAAATTGAAAATGATAACAAATTTATTTTCTGTATTTGATCCTTCAACAACTATTTTTAATCTTTCATTAAATTGATTAAGTACTTTTCTTGGTTTATTAATTATCCCTAGATCATATTGATTAATACCAAATCGATTTCAAATTATTTGAAATAATATTTTAATAACTTTACATAAAGAATTTAAAACTCTATTAGGTCCTAATGGACATAATGGAAGAACACTTATATTTATTTCATTATTTTCTTTAATTATGTTTAATAATTTTTTAGGCTTATTTCCTTATATTTTTACTAGTACAAGTCATTTAACTTTAACTTTAAGTTTAGCATTTCCTTTATGATTAAGCTTTATATTATATGGATGAATTTGTCATACACAACATATATTTGCTCATTTAGTACCACAAGGTACACCAGCTGTTTTAATACCTTTTATAGTTTGTATTGAAACAATTAGTAATGTAATTCGACCAGGAACATTAGCTGTCCGATTAACAGCAAATATAATTGCTGGACATTTATTAATAACTTTATTAGGAAATACAGGACCAATATCAACATCATATATTATTCTTTCATTAATTTTAGTTACTCAAATTGCCCTATTAGTATTAGAATCTGCTGTTGCTATTATTCAATCATATGTATTTGCAGTTTTAAGAACACTTTATTCTAGTGAAGTAAATTAATGTCAACACATGCAAATCACCCTTTTCATTTAGTAGATTATAGACCATGACCCCTTACTGGAGCTATTGGAGCTATAACAACTGTAACTGGTCTTGTTCAATGATTTCACCAATATGATTTAACGTTATTTACTTTAGGAAATATTATTACTTTATTAACTATATATCAATGATGACGAGATATTTCTCGAGAAGGAACATTTCAAGGATTACACACTTTACCTGTTACTTTAGGATTACGATGAGGAATAATTTTATTTATTGTTTCAGAAATTTTTTTCTTTATTTCTTTTTTTTGAGCTTTTTTTCATAGTAGTCTTTCTCCAACAATTGAATTAGGAATAACTTGACCTCCTGTAGGAATTATTGCTTTTAATCCTTTCCAAATTCCTCTTTTAAATACTGCTATTTTATTAGCTTCAGGAGTTACTGTAACATGAGCCCATCATAGTATTATAGAAAATAATCATACTCAAGCTACTCAAAGTTTATTTTTTACAGTTTTATTAGGAATTTATTTTTCTATTCTTCAAGCTTATGAATATATTGAAGCTTCATTTACAATTGCAGATAGTGTTTATGGGTCAACATTTTTTATAGCAACAGGATTTCATGGACTTCATGTGCTAATTGGGACATCTTTTTTATTAGTATGTTTATTTCGACATATTAATTATCACTTTTCAAAAAGTCACCACTTTGGATTTGAAGCCGCAGCTTGATATTGACACTTTGTTGATGTAGTTTGATTATTTTTATATATTTCAATTTACTGATGAGGTAGATAATTTATAAAGTATATATTTGTATATATGACTTCCAATCATAAGGACTAAATAATTTTAGTATAAATAATTTTAATTTTATTAATTATAAGTTGTATTATTTTTATTATTACTATTATTGTAATAATACTAGCTACTTTTTTATCAAAAAAAACTATTATTGACCGAGAAAAAAGTTCCCCATTTGAATGTGGATTTGATCCTATAAATTATTCTCGTTTACCTTTTTCTCTACGATTTTTTTTAATTGCTATTATTTTCTTAATTTTTGATGTAGAAATTGCTTTAATTTTACCAATAATTTTAATTATTAAATCATCAAATTTATTAAATTGATCAATTACTAGCTTATTTTTTATTTTCATTTTATTAATTGGTTTATATCATGAATGAAATCAAGGGGCCTTAGAATGAAATAATTAAATATGAAGCGATATATTGCAATTAGTTTCGACCTAATCTTAGGTGAAATTCACCCATATTTTGGGATAATAGTTAAATATAACATTTAATTTGCATTTAAAAAGTATTGATTTTATCAATTTATCTTATTAATTGAAACCAAAAAGAGGTATATTACTGTTAATAATATCATTGAATATTTATATTCCAATTAAATAAAGAAATATAAATGGAATTAAACCATTAAAGATAAAAGTTAGCAGCTTTTTCTTGATCAACATATTTCTATTTATATAGTTTAACTAAAACATTACATTTTCACTGTAAAAATAAAAATTTATTTTTTTATAAATATTTAAAAATTACAATAATTTCCCTAACATCTTCAGTGTCATGCTCTAAATATAAGCTATTTAAATTTAAATTAAAAACATACTCATTAAAACTAATACAATTACTCATAATAAATAACTTAATAAATAAATTTTTAAATTATTATTTTGAAATTCTTGAACATATAAAGAATAGTTTTTTAATTGATTATATAATATTTGACCTCCAAAAAATTCACTTCATCCTTGATCAAAACTTTTATAACTATATAATCCTAAATTTATTGGAAACTTAATTACTCCTAAAGTAGAAATAATAGGTATAAATCATATTCCCCCCGCAAAACTTCTTAAACCATAATTTATTAAAGACTTATTATAAAAAAATAAAGAAATGTTACTCATTAAATATCCAGAAATTCCCCCTAAAATACAAACAATTAAAGTCAATATTTTTATATCAAAAGGTAAACAAATTATATCAGGATTAAAAAATATTAATCAATTTAATATTCTTCCTCCAATAATTGCTATTACTATTAAAAAAAAAATTCTAAAACTTATTGTTCAACCCTTATCATTTAATATATTTAATGATGTTATATTAAAATCTCCTGTTATTGAATAATAAACTAATCGAAAAGAATAACATACTGTCAAGCCAGTAGAAAAAAAAAAAAGAAAAAAAGAAAAAAAATTAATATAAGATAACATAACTACTTCTAAAATTAGATCCTTTGAATAAAACCCTGCTAAAAAAGGTATCCCACATAAAGCTAAATTTGCAATATTAAAACAACTACATGTTAAAGGTATGCTTATTCTTAATCTTCCTATAAATCGAATATCCTGAGCATTTTTTGTATTATGAATAATTACTCCAGCACATATAAATAATAATGCTTTAAATAAAGCATGAGTTAATAAATGAAAAAATGCTAATTTATAAAACCCAATTGATAAAATTCTTATTATTAAACCTAATTGTCTTAAAGTAGATAAAGCAATAATTTTTTTTAAATCAAATTCAAAATTAGCTCCTAAACCAGCTATAAATATTGTTAAACCTGAAATTAATAATAAAAATTGTCCTATAAAAGAATCAACTAATAAAATATTAAATCGAATTAATAAATAAACTCCAGCTGTAACTAAAGTTGAAGAATGAACTAAAGCAGAAACAGGTGTAGGAGCAGCTATAGCAGCAGGTAGTCAAGAAGAAAAAGGAATTTGGGCTCTTTTAGTTATAGCTGCCAATATAACTAAAGATCCGATAATTATTATTTCAATACTTTTATTCATTATATCTAAATAAAAAATATAATTTCAACTTCCATAATTTAATATTCAAGCAATTGCTAATAATAAAGCTACATCTCCAATACGATTAGATAAAGCAGTTAATATACCAGCATTATATGATTTTACATTTTGAAAATAAATAACTAAACAATAAGAAACTAATCCTAATCCATCTCATCCTAATAAAATTCTAATTAAATTAGGTCTAATAATTAATATTATTATTGATAAAACAAATATTAAAACTAATAAAATAAATCGATTAACATTAAAATCTTCTGCTATATATTGATTACTATAAAAAATTACTAATGAAGAAATTAATAAAACAAATGATATAAATATTAAACTTATTCAATCAAATAAAAAAGTTATTACAATAGTTATTCTATGTAATGAAACAACCTCTCATTCAATAAAATAAACTAAGTCATTAAATAAAAATTTTAAACTAAAAAAAAATAAAGAAATTCTAATAAAAATTAAAATATAAAAACTATTCTTACAATAATTAACTAAGTTATTCACGATCTAAAATGAAAAATTTCATATCATTGACACCACAAATCAATATTTTTATTAAACTATTTAAATTAAATTCATAATATACAAAAATTTCTCTTTATGATTAATAGATTTAAAGGTAATCAATGTAATATTAATAATAAATACTCTCGTCTAACTCCTGAAGAAAAAAAATATGTACCTGAATAAACCTTTCCATGCTGACTATAAGCAAATAAATATAAAGTATAAGCAGCTCTAAAAAAAGATAATAAAGCTAAACTAATTATTGTTAATCAAGATCAACTAACAATTCTATTTAATAAAGAAATTTCTCCCAATAAATTTAATGTGGGTGGAGCAGCTATATTTCCTGAACATAATAAAAATCATCATAAAGCTATTCTAGGTATAAAGTTTAATATTCCTTTATTAATTAATAAACTTCGACTTCCTATTCGTTCGTAAGAAATATTAGCTAAACAAAATAACCCAGAAGAACAAAGACCATGAGCTAATATTAAAGTATAAGATCCTCTTAAACCTCAATATGTTATAGTTAATAACCCTCTTAAAACAATTCCTATATGAGCAACAGAAGAATAAGCAATTAATGCCTTTAAATCTATTTGCCGTAAACAAATTAAACTCACTAATACTCCTCCAATTAGACTAATTCTAATTCAAATATAATTAAATTTTATTCCTATAATTTGTAATAATGAAAATACTCGTAATAATCCATAACCCCCTAATTTTAATAAAATCCCAGCTAAAATTATTGAACCAGAAACAGGAGCTTCAACATGAGCCTTAGGTAATCATAAATGAACTAAAAATATAGGTATTTTTACTAAAAAAGCAAATACTATACATAAATATAAAAAATCTAAATTGTATAATTTACAATAATTTAAAAGAATAATATTTATAGTAAAATCATTATTTTTAATATAAAAAATACCAATTAATAAAGGTAAGGAAGCTAATAATGTATAAAATAATAAATAAACACCCGCTTGTAAACGTTCAGGTTGATATCCCCACCCTAAAATTAAAAATAAAGTAGGAATTAAACTACTTTCAAAAAATAAATAAAATATAAATAAACTTATAGAACTAAAAGTTAAAATTAATATTAATAATAAAAATAAAATTATAAATAAAAATAAGTTTGTATAATTATTTAAACGCACAACTCTTTCTCTAGCTATTAATATTAAAGCACAAATTCAAAAACTTAATAAAATCAACCCATAAGATACTATATCTATTCCAAAATAATAAGAAATATTACAAAAATAATATATAGAACTAATTTTAATTATAAATAAAAAAGCGCCTAAAAAAAGTAAATTTTGAACCATTCAATAAATATTTTTATAAAATATAAAAACATTTATAAACACAATTATAAAAATAAACTTTAACATTGTAAAATAGAAAAACTTTGAAAATAATCATTACCATGAGTACGAATTATAGATACTAAAATTGATAAACCTAAAACTCCCTCACAAACACAAAAAGTTAAAAAAAACATTCTAAAATATCCTTCATAATTTATAAAATTTAACATAAAAAATAATAATATAAATAATATTAATACTATAAACTCTAAACTTAATAAAGTACATAATAAATGTTTTCGAGTTGAAATAAAAACAATACATCCAAATATAAATATAATAATTATAAAATAATATAATAAAAAATTTGACATTAATTGTTTTAATAGTTTAACAAAAACATTAGTCTTGTAAACTAAAAATAAAAATTATTTTTTTTAAAACTTCAAGAAAAAAGAAATCTCTTTATCACTAACTCCCAAAGTTAATATTTTAAATAAACTATTTCTTGATATTATAATAATAATTATATTCTTATGTTTTATTACTAGTTTTATTTTTATACAAATAAAACATCCATTAGCAATAGGATTAATACTATTAATTCAAACATTTTTAACATGTTTAATAACTGGAATTTATTCAAAAACTTTTTGATTTTCTTATGTTTTATTCCTAATTTTTATAGGAGGAATACTAGTTTTATTCATTTATGTTACTTCTTTATCTTCAAATGAAATATTTTCTATATCATTTAAATTAACTTTTATCTCAATTATAATAATTTTTTTATTTATTGTAATTTCTTATTTTTTTGATAATTCTTTAATAGAAAATTTTATTAAAAATAATGAAAGAATTCAACTATTTAATAAAAATAATTTATTTTATGAAAACTTTTTATCTTTAAATAAAATATATAATTTTCCCACTAATTTAATCACTTTATTATTAATTAATTATTTATTTTTAACTTTACTAGTAACTGTAAAAATTACTAAAAAAAATTATGGGCCATTACGACCTATAAACTAATGAATAAACCATTACGAAAAAGACACCCTTTATTTAGAATTGCTAATAACGCTTTAGTAGACTTACCAGCTCCTTCAAATATTTCTGCCTGATGAAACTTTGGATCATTATTAGGACTTTGCTTAGTAATTCAAATTGTTACAGGATTATTTTTAGCTATACATTATACTGCTGATATTGAAACAGCATTTAATAGAGTAAATCATATTTATCGAGATGTAAATAATGGATGATTTTTACGAATTTGTCATGCCAATGGTGCATCATTTTTTTTCGCTTGTTTATTTACTCATGTAGGACGAGGAGTATATTACAATTCTTATTTATATACTCCTACATGAATAGTTGGAGTAATTATTTTATTTATAGTAATAGCTACAGGATTTTTAGGTTATGTTCTTCCATGAGGACAAATATCTTTTTGAGGAGCTACAGTAATTACAAATTTAATATCAGCTATTCCTTATTTAGGGACCGATTTAGTTCAATGAATTTGAGGAGGATTTGCTGTTGATAATGCAACATTAACACGATTTTTTACATTTCACTTTGTTCTTCCTTTTATTATTGCAGCTTTAACAATAATTCATTTATTATTTCTACATCAAACTGGATCAAATAATCCATTAGGACTTAATAGAAATGTGGATAAAATTCCATTTCATCCATATTTTATTTATAAAGATGTAGTAGGTTTTATTATTTTTATTTGAATTTTAATTGGATTTATTTGAAAATTTAATTATTTATTAATAGATCCTGAAAATTTTATTCCAGCTAATCCATTAGTTACTCCTGTTCATATTCAACCTGAATGATATTTTTTATTTGCTTATGCTATTCTTCGATCAATTCCTAATAAACTAGGAGGAGTAATTGCTTTAGTATTATCAATTGCAATTTTAATAATTCTTCCTTTTACTCATACTAGTAAATTTCGAGGTTTACAATTTTATCCCTTAAATCAAATTTTATTTTGAAATATAGTGATTGTTGCTTCATTATTAACATGAATTGGAGCTCGACCAGTAGAAGATCCTTATGTATTAACAGGTCAAATTTTAACTGTTTTATATTTTTCTTATTTTTTAATTAACCCTTTATTATCTAAATATTGAGATAAATTACTAAACTAAATTAATAAGCTTTTATAGTGTATGTCTTGAAAACATAAGAAAGAAGTAAAATCTTCTATTAATTTTAATACTAAAAAAAGTTCATTAAAATAATACAGATAAAATAATTAATTTTACTCCAATAAAAAAAAATAAATAATTTAAAGATATTGGTAAAAAACTTTTTCAAGCTAAATATATTAACTTATCATATCGAAATCGTGGTAATGTACCACGAACTCAAATAAATAAAAAAGAAATAACAGTTAACTTAAAAAAAAATAATAAACTATAAATATCTCTTCCTAAAAATATTACACTAAATAATATTCTTATAAATAAAATACTTGAATATTCAGCTAAAAAAATTAAAGCAAATCCCCCACTACTATATTCTACATTAAATCCAGATACTAATTCAGATTCACCTTCGGCAAAATCAAAAGGAGTTCGATTAGTTTCTGCTAAACAAGAAGCAAATCAAACTAATCCTAAAGGAAAACAAAATAAAATAAATCAAGTATATTTTTGAAATAAATAAAAATTTAAAAAATTATAATCTCCAATTAAAAAAATAAAACTTAATAAAATTAAAGCTAAACTGACTTCATAAGAAATTGTTTGAGCAACAGCTCGTAATCCCCCTAATAAAGCATAATTTGAATTAGAAGATCAACCTGCAACTATTACAGTATAAACTCCTAAACTAGTAATACATAAAAAAAATAATACACCTAAATTAAAAGAATATAATTTAATTAAATAAGGAATACATATTCAAATTAACAATGATAAAAATAATGAAAAAATAGGAGAAAAATAATAAAAAATATAATTAGATAATAAAGGATAAGTTTGTTCTTTAGTAAATAATTTCACAGCATCTCTAAAAGGTTGTAATAATCCTATAAATCCTACCTTATTAGGCCCTTTTCGAATTTGAATATAACCTAAAACCTTTCGTTCTAATAAAGTTAAAAAAGCAACTCCTACTATAACACAAATTACTAATAATAATCTTCCAATTAATGATAATAATAAATCTATATAAAACAATACTATTTATAATTATTAAATTATATTTATAAATTCTAAATTTATTGCACTAATCTGCCAAAATAGTTATCTAATATTAATATTAATCATATTATTAAAATCTATATTTTTTATATTAGGTCCTTTCGTACTATAATATAATAATTAATTAAGGATAGAAACCAACCTGGCTTACGCCGGTTTGAACTCAGATCATGTAAGAATTCAAAGGTCGAACAGACCTAAACTTTAAACTTCTACACCTAAAAATAACTCTTAATCCAACATCGAGGTCGCAATCTTTTTTGTCGATATGAACTCTAAAAAAAAATTACGCTGTTATCCCTAAGGTAACTTAAATTTTTAATCAATAAAACTGGATCATTTATTCATATATTAATGTTAATAAATTTTAAAAGTTTTTTAAATTTTAATATCACCCCAATAAAATTTTTTATTAAAATATAAGTTTTAAAATTCTTTTTAACTAATAAATAACAAAAATAAAGATCTATAGGGTCTTCTCGTCCTTTAATTTTATTTTAACTTTTTAATTAAAAAATAAAATTCTATATAATTTTAAAAAAGACAGTATATATCTCATTCAACCATTCATACAAGCCTCCAATTAAAAGACTAATGATTATGCTACCTTCGCACAGTCAAGATACCGCGGCCCTTTAATTTTTATCAGTGGGCAGGTTAGACTTTAAATTTAATTCAAAAAGACATGTTTTTGATAAACAGGTGAATATATATTTTGCCGAATTCCTTATTTAAACCTTTCATAAATAATTATTTATAAAAATTTTATATACTAATTTTATCATAATTTATAAATTTTTACTATTAAAATTTATATTTTAATAAATAATTTAATTTTATATTAAATAATTAAATTTTTAAAATAAATTATAACAAATTTATTAATAATAGCTATTTTTAAGCTTATATTTATTAAATAATTAATTTAAAATTTAAAAATTTATTTTAAAGCTAATCCCTTAAAATATTAATTTTATAAAATAAATTATTTAAAATAATTAAATAATTTAAATTTATAAATCTAAATTAAATTTATTTCTTAAAAAACTAGATATATTTTAAAACGATTAACATTTCATTTCTAATTATATATTAAAAATAATTATTCCACAGTAACTTTTATATATAATTAAATCTTTAAAATTCGAGAAAAATTAATATAATAATTTTTTATTTAATAAACCCTGATACACAAGGTACAATAAATTAAATTTTCTTTTAAAATAAAAATTTTTCAAATTATTTCAATTTTCTTTTACAATACAAATAAACTATAATTAAAATTATTTTTTCTTTATAAAATACTAAAACTTAAAATTTTAAAATTATTTTTATTAAATAAATTAAATAAATAAATAAAATTAATAAATAAAATCTAATCAATTTAAATTGATTTGCACAAATTTCTTTTCAATGTAAATGAAATACTTTACTAATTAAGCTTTAAATTGTCTTTCTAGATACACTTTCCAGTACATCTACTATGTTACAACTTATCTTATTTTAAAAATAAGAACGATGGGCGATATGTGCATATTTTAGAGCTAAAATCATATAAATAATCTATTTTATATTACTTTCAAATCCACTTTCAAATTTTTATTTCAAAAAATTATCCATATTAAATAAATTTATTGTAATCCATCTCTACTTAAACATAAACTGCACCTTGACCTGACATATTATTTTATTAAATATTAAGAAAATTTTATCTTATAATATATTCTGATGACGGCGATATACAAATTAAACAAATTTAAGTAAGGTTCAATGTGGACTATCAATTACAGGACAGATTCCTCTGAATAGACTAAAATACCGCCAAATTTTTTAAATTTTAAGAATATAACTAATACTACTTTAGTAAACTCATATTTATTTTTAATAATAGGGTATCTAATCCTAGTTTATTATAAAAAGTTTATAGCTTAAATTATTTTTTAAATTAATAATAAATAAATTTAAAAATTTCACCTAATAAATCTATATTTATATTAAAATTTGATCAATTTAACTAATACTAAAAATTTTTATTTGTATTATTTGTATAACCGCGGTAGCTGGCACAAATTTTACCAATACTATATATTATTACTAACACAAAATTTCTTTTTTTTTATATTAATATTAATCACTGCGAATAAAATAATTAAATAATTTTTTAAAAATTAAATAAATTCACACAAAAATTTACATGTAAAATAAAATAATAATAAAAATATTAACCAAAATAAAATAATATATTTTATAATATAATAAGAATAAAAAATTAAACTATAATTTTAATATAAAATATAAATATAAAAAATATAAATAATATATTTTAAAAAAATATAAATTAATAAAGTAGAATTAATAATAGTATATTCCTTCCCACAGCTCGAAAAAAAACCCCCATTTTTTTTCGTATAATATATTTATAAATATAATCCCCATTTTATATTTATTTTTTATTACCATTAATTTCTTAATTATATCATTATTATTATTTTATAAATTAAATTTTATTTTAATATAAAAAAGTTAAATTATATATATATATACATAAAAGAACATTGGTAATACTTAAATATTTATTGGTTAATAATATTTAGTAAGCCTCTTTAATTTTTTTTTTTTTTTTTTATTATATAAAAATTTATATTTTATATAACTATTTATCTATATATATATATATATTATAAATTTTTATATATATCACCTTATTTATATATAACTATCAGTATTTTATAGTAAATATTAATATACTAATAATTTTTTTTTTAAGTTAATTTTAGGACCCTTAGGCCTATAGATACTTTACTGTTATTTATATAAGAACCATAATTTATATCTCTTTTCGTTTATATTTAATATTATATATTTATAGATATACATACATATATTATTAGATTTAGATATTAATAAATGTTTATATATATAATAAATATTTATATTATAAACGTTTTTTTTTTGGACCATTCTTTTTAAAATGACATAAAAAAA